ACGTTGATTCATCATTTTGAACGTCTCTAATTCAAAACCGAACGTGAAACTTTGGTTTTATTCGGCTCCTTTATGCAAGATAGAGAGAGATAGATAAATTTAACAAAATGGAAAAGATGTGAACAAAATGAAATGAATTCTACCCATAACACCTATGTCAGCCTTTCGTTCTGAATGCATTCAAAACATACCGCTTTTTAGATGATCCCTATAGAAGAGGAGGAAAAATTAGAACAATTTTTTTCTACTTTCTTCGTTCGCTATTTCTTTTCTATTTGAAAGAATCCTTAGGAAAAGCATTTTTTTCCACCGAGCTAAAATACATATTCTATGTCGATGTCTATAGTAAACTAAAGGAATCGTTTAATAGCTAGTTTGCTTCAATTTCTCATATACAAATAAAAAAATGGAAGATTTAGTTACGATTAGAAATAAACTTTCTATATCTTTATCCATGGATCCCTTACTCATACTCAAAAAATTGTGAGTATTGTGATCCAATTCAAAAAACTTATGTTTCGTAATTTCATAATTCCATTTTTCAATTTCGAATTGATTCTTCTTGGATACAAATTACGATAATGTATATTATTCCTCGAATCGTTCGTTGAGAGGGAAAGGATTAAATCCTTTTAAGAAAGAAGTTTGTGATCGGAATATGAATCAAACGAGGGACCCCTTAACTATTAACGGGTCAATAGAACGAATCACACTTTTACCACTAAACTATACCCGCTACAATGCAATTATTGTATATAAACGGATCTTTTGTCGAACAGGAGAATCAGTCAGAATCCAAAAAAGGATCATAATAAAAGAATCATGAAAATTATAGTTTTGACGTGTTTTCTTTCGTAAAGGGGACCTAATGAAATCAAGAAAAAAGGACTCCCCTTTTTGTTTTGCTGAAGGTGCTTTGACAAATACATCTTGACAAAATGATTTTAGTCATAACATCCAAATAAAATGCATTGTGAAAGAATCTCCATTCTTTTCTTTTTTTATTCGTATTTGCTTTTTTTTTACATTTTTAGGTATGGGTACTTTGCTGGAAAAAATAAAGAAAATAAAGAATAATAAGAAATGGCATTTTGATCTTCTATCATTTTAGTTCTATCTCATAGGAATAAAAAAGTTTTTCTTTTGTTTGATCTTGTTTCAATAACAAGTATTTTTTCAGATCAAATAAATTGGATTCACGGGATTCATGAGAACAAAAAAAAGCCCGGCTAGGTACCGATCTGGCCGGGCTGTAGAAAAAAAAAAACACGACCCCTTCGAACAAACAAAAAGGGTATTTTTTTATTATTTATTCGAATTATATTCTATTTTATACAATATTTATTTTATTTATTATTCTATATTTGATTCTATATTTCTATATTTATTTGATTCTATATTTCTATATTTATTTCTATTTTTTATTTTATATATTTCTATAATATTTTGGATATCTTAAATAGAATTTTAAAATAGAATTGGATATCATAAATAGAAAAACTAAAAAATAAAAATAGAAGAATAAGTCAAAGAGAGATAAGATAGAAAGAAAGGAGGAGCTTTTTCAATCTCTCTTTTTTGTTTGTATAATGTAACATAGGAATTCTATTTTTTCAATTTGGGAGAGATGGCTGAGTGGACTAAAGCGTCGGATTGCTAATCCGTTGTACGAAATTTTCGTACCGAGGGTTCGAATCCCTCTCTTTCCATTTCCGTCGATGATTTGGTATTTTCTTTATCTCTTGAATTTATAGATTTTCTTTGTTTGTTTGATTTTTTTATTATTCAATATAAAAAAATATGAAATTGATTATTATTATTATTAAATTATATATTATATTTAATATTATATTATTAAATTATTAAATATTTATATTATATTATTAAATAGAAAGATGTAAAATAGATAAAATTCTAAGAAAAATTTCAAAATCATGAAAGGAGAACAAAAAAAATTTCTTTTTTATTCTTCACGTCCCGGATTCCGTCCCGGATCGTTAGATAGGAATCCGAAGATGAAAAGAGAAACAAAGAATATCACTACTGTGTAAACAAATAGTTTTAGAGTAAGCATTACACAATCTCCAAGATCAATTAAAAAAAAAAAAAGAGAATCTATTTTCCTATACTATACATTATGTTTCTTTTGACACTAAGAAATGATGTGGTTTCGAGAAATAGAATAGAAAGGAATTTTCATAAATTTATTTGTAATAAGAGCCGAGTCCTTTATTATAAAAATTTTCATACCCACAATTAGATATTGGTGGGGGACTCAAATCGAATTTTTTTTTCATTTTCAATGGAAAGGGGGGGTAAGAATGATGAAATGAGATGGTCCAGTTTTTTTTTGGGTATAAAAAAATTTCCATATTTGAATGGAGGATTCATACTGTAAGACTTATCTTATTTTATCAATTGTTAGAATGTTAGAATTTTTTTTTCGAATAAATTCTGAATTTTTCTAAGAGTCTAAGATAGTATAAAAATGAAAGATCTTATCGAAAACTTACAGCAGCTTGCCAAACAAAAGCTAAGAGAAAAAAGAGTACAGGTATTACTGGCATAATATCGATAATTGGATTCAAAAAAGCGTAGGCTTCCGGTAATTTCGCGAATAAAAAACTACTTGAATAAAGGGCAGAGTTAATACAAATACAGACCAAACTAAAGATATTAAGCATAAGCATAGCAAACATTTTGTTCTTTAAGATAGAATATAAAAAATCATACTTTCATACAATATCTTAATTGCATTCTATGTAATGATCAAGAATTTCCGTTTAATTCTATATCTACACATATCAAAAGCCTCGCAACATTCTATCGATATAGATATTTCGATATTGGAACTGGAATTGACGAACAACCAATATGAATATTAGACTAATATTAGTGTTTATTAGTGTCGAATAGAAATTGGAAATGGGGCGTGGCCAAGCGGTAAGGCAACGGGTTTTGGTCCCGCTATTCGGAGGTTCGAATCCTTCCGTCCCAGAGCATATCCATGCATGATCTATCTATATCTATATATATATCTAGATATCATATCATATGATAGTACAAATATTCTATACAAATATTCTATTAGAATAAAGATTGCCTTTTTTTGAGAAACTTTCGGTTTAACAATCTATAATCTAGAATATTGGCTAAAGTGTGATTCTTTTTTCTTATTTTTAATGATCCGTGTCTAAATTGAGTTACTTTTAAGATGTATATTCAAAAATAACTTATTTAAACTTAAACTTATTTATTTGTATTCATGTTATTAAATAGAATATTTTATATGTTAAAAATAATGTTCAAAATAAATAAATAAATAGAAATTCCATTCATAGAATAAAATATCGATTTCATTTGAATTTTTGATGAGACTTCTTTATTCTTTAGAAATTACCCATTCAGAAAACGTATAGGTTACTATGTATCGACTGAATCAACGACTATTCATGATTTCATAATTACATACTGGCTCCAAACCAGAGAAATGTTATGGTAAAACTTCGTTTGAAACGATGTGGTAGAAAGCAACGTGCGACTTGAAAGACATGATTCAATTAGCTGTGGATTCTTAATCCACTATTTTTATATTATATAGAAATTTGTATATAGAAATGAGGGTGCTCTTGGCTCGACATCGTTTGTTCTGTTCCATTCGAACTCGTTTTTTTTTGGGGGGGGTTGATGATGTAAATAGTAATAGTACATGATGGAGCTCGAGGTGATTCATTTTTCAGGAGCAAGTATCTAGGGTTAGTGAAAATGAATAAATTTGAACAACTTCGTAAATAGATTATCTATCTATATATAGATAGAAATCGAAAGGATCCAATTCGAGCAAGTTTCAAACAAAATAAAAATCAAAAGTAAAATTTGTTGGAATTGGTAAAACGATTTCGATCAAAAGTGTATCTGCGGGAATCCATTATCCATTTCTATGATTCTTTGATAGAAAGAAAAAAGGGTATGTTGCTGCCATTTTTGAAACGATTAAAAATCCCCGAAGTAATGTCTAAACCCAACGATTCAAGGAAAATCTAAGGGATCCTGGAACAAGTAAATACCTTTTTTAATTGTCTCAACAACTCTATCAGAATGAAGAATAAAAAAAAAAAAATAGATTCTATTCTAAAGAAGATAGACAAAAAACGGGATAGAGACCGCTCAATAAATGAAATACTTAAAGGTTTTGAGTTATTTGAGAGTTATCCAACTTGAGTTATGAGTTTGCGAATACGAGTGATTTTTTTTTTCGGGAAAGAATAAGAAAAAAAAAGTACTTATAAATCATAATCGAATTGATTTTATGATTTTATGGATTGGATCTATTTGACATCCAAATTCATAATAATATTATATCCCATAGGCATCATCTAATTTTCTCGAGCCGTACGAGGAGAAAACCTCTTATACGTTTCTAGGGGGGGTGTATTGTTCATCTCCATACATCTATCCCAATGAGCCGTTTATCGAATTGTTGCAATTGATATTCGATCCCGACGAGAGGGAAGAGATCTTCGGAAAGTGGGTTTTTATGATCCGATAAAGAATCAAACCTATTTTAATATTCCCGTTATTCTCGATTTCCTTGAAAAGGGCGCTCAACCTACAGGAACTGTTCAGGATATTTCAAAAAGGGCGGGTGTTTTTATCGAACTTTGCCCCAATCAACAAACGAAATTCAATTAATGAAATAAGAAACAAAAGAGGGTGTGGATAACTTGTATATATATTTATATAATCCTTTATCTCTCTTATCCCCCCGCTATATATTCATACCTCATTTTTTTCATTTATTATTTGCTATACTATAAGAATGCTGTTTTCTACAACCAAAAAAATCGATTTTAATTTTGATAAATTAATATCAAATATAAAACGGATAGAAAAAAAAGAGCAAATCAATAAATGAAGTAATTGGGTTTATAAATACATTACTCTCAATGAGGTGGTTTTCATTTGAATTCTCTGAAGAAATAAAAAAGGGGGTTAGGTTAATTGCTTAGTCCATATTTCGATTATATTGATTCCATTATTAATTAATATAAATTGGATTGAATAAATCGGATTTCTACCCTTTTCTTTTTTTCCTTAATTTTCGCATACATCCTTTTGGATCTATGTCGATTAGTTTTGTAGTGCCAATTCAACATAATTGTTTGTTTTTTTTATTTTTTTTTTATTAGTATTATAATTATAGTATTATAATACATTTTCGTATTCGAATTTTTTTATTATAATTTACAAACGAACTTTGTTCTTATTAATATTAATTAAATAAAAATTAATATTAATTAAATAAAAAGAAAATATTAATTAAATAAAAAGAAAATGGAATTTCAATTGGGATTTATTAAATTGTTAGTTACTATTTCAAAGTTTTTAATTCTTTTGTTTTCTCCATTGTAGTTTTTTCTCAACATTAATATTAATATTGACAACAGTGTATCAAACAAATATAATCCGATCGTGAATAAAAATAAACGGATCTTTTTTTTCCGTTCCATATCCATAGGATTTTTTTTATTATAGAATTCAATCTTCTTTTTGATTGTTATTGTATCTATCCATTCGATTTTTTTAGTTTTTTTTTAATATTAGTTTCATTCGGGTTGCTAACTCAATGGTAGAGTACTCGGCTTTTAAGTGCGACTCGATTTTTTACACATTTTTACGAAGCAATGGATTCGTTCATACCAGCGATAGAGTTTGTAAGACGACGACTGATCCAGAAAGGAATGAATGGAAAAAGTAGCATGTCGTATCAATGGAGAATTCGAAGAATATTTTATTCTTATTGGATCGGATCCAAACCTTTGTTTGAATTCTTGTCTCGGAACAAAAAATCAAAGTTGGGTTGAATTAATAAATGGATAGAGCCTGGCCGCTCCAATTATAGGTAAACAAAAAGCAACGAGCTTTCATTTTTGAATTTGAATGATTACCCGATCTAATTTTACGTTAAAAATAGATTAGTGCTTGATGTGGGAAAAGCTTTTCCTATGAAAAAAATAAAATGGATTATTGATTTTTTTTATGAGTCCTAACTATTAACTATTCTCCATTATGGGGTGGCGCTGAATGTGTAGAAGAAAGAGTATATTGATAAAGATATTTTTTTCCAAAATCAAAAAAGAGCGATTGGGTTGAGAAAATAAAGGATTTCGAACTATATTGTTATTCTAGAATGAACATAAAACAATTAGATTGAAAAAAACGAGGAGAGAGAGTCCGTTGATGAGTTTTACTTGTTTTCGAGGTATCTATTCGTTTTTCACTTTTTACTAGAATAGAATACCCTGTTTTGACTGTATCGCACTATGTATCATTTGAGAACCCAATAAGTCCCCTATCCCTGTCTCAAATTGAATTTTCAAAAATGGAGGAATTGGAAGTATATTTAGAACGAAATAGGTTTCAGCAATATGACCTCCTATACCCACTTATCTTTCGGGAATATATTTATGCACTTGCTTATGATCATGGTTTTAATAGCTCCATTTTGATGGAAAATATAGGTTCTGACAATAAATCTAGTTTACTAATTGTAAAACGTTTAATTACTCGAATGTCTCAACAGAATCATTTGATTATTTCTGTTAATGATTCTAACAAAAATCAATTTTGTGGGTACAACAAGAATTTATATTCTCAAATAATATCAGAGGGGTTTGCCGTCATTCTGGAAATTCCATTTTCCCTACGATTAATCTCTTTCTTAGAGGAGACAAAAATCGTAAAATCTTATAATTTACAATCAATTCATTCAATATTTCCTTTTTTTGAGGATAAATTTCCATATTTGAATTATGTGTCAGATATACGAATACCTTACCCTATCCATCTGGAAATTTTGATTCAAACCCTTCGTTACTGGGTGAAAGATGCCTCTTCTTTTCATTTATTAAAGCTCTTTCTTCACGAGTATTGTAATTGGAACATTCTTATTACTTCAAAAAATTCGATTTCTACTTTTTCAAACAGGAATCCAAGATTCTTCTTGTTCCTATATAATTTTTATCTATGTGAATACGAATCTATCTTCCTTTTTCTCCGTAACAAATCTTCTCATTTACAATTAACATCTTCGGTAGTCCTTTTTGAGCGAATCTATTTCTATGGAAAAATGGAATATCTTGTAAAAGTCTTTACTAAGGATTTTCTGTCTACCCTATGGTTTTTCAAGGACCCTTTCATTCATTATGCTCGATATAAAGGAGAATCCATTCTGGCTTCAAAGAATACCCCTCTTGTGATGAATAAATGGAAATACTATCTTATCAATTTATGGCAATGTCATTTTTATGTTTGGTCTCAACCAGGACGGATCCATATAAACCAATTATCCGAGCATTCATTCTACTTTTTGGGTTATTTTTCCAGTGTACGGCGAAATCCTTCAGTGGTACGGAGTCAAATGCTGGAAAATTCATTTCTAATAGAAAATGTTATGAAAAAGCTTGATATAAAAGTTCCAATTATTCCTATAATTAGATC